CTTACGATACTTAGTTGACATTCATCAAAAGGATCTAATGAATTATGAGTTCAATAGATCCTGTTTAGCAGAAAGACGGATATTCCTTGCTCATTATCAGACAATCACTTATTCACAAACCTCGTGTGGGGCTAATAGTTTTCATTCCCCATCTCCTCATGGAAAACCCTTTTCGCTCCGCTTAGCCCTATCCCCTTCTAGAGGTATTTTAGTGATAGGTTCTATAGGAACTGGACGATCCTGTTTGGTCAAATACCTAGCGACAAACTCCTATGTTCCTTTCATTACGGTATTTCCGAACAAGTTCCTGGATGACAAGCCTAAAGGTTATCTTATTGATGATATCGATATTGATGATAGTGACGATATCGATATTGATGATAGTGACGATATTGATGATAGTGATGATGACCTTGATATTGATACGGAGCTGCTAACTATGTATATGACGCCGAAAATAGACCGATTTGATATCACCCTTCAATTCGAATTAGCAAAAGCAATGTCTCCTTGCATAATATGGATTCCAAACATTCATGATCTGCATGTGAATGAGTCGAATTACTTATCCCTCGGTCTATTAGAGAACTATCTCTCCAGGGATTGTGAAAGATGTTCCACTGGAAAGATTCTTGTTATTGCTTCGACTCATATTCCCCAAAAAGTGGATCCCGCTCTAATAGCTCCGAATAAATTAAATACATGCATTAAGATACGAAGGCTTCTTCTTCCACAACAACGAAAGCACTTTTTCATTCTTTCATATACTAGGGGATTTCACTTGGAAAAGAAGATGTTCCATACTAACGGATTCGGGTCCATAACCATGGGTTCCAATGCGCGAGATCTTGTAGCACTTATCAATGAGGCCCTATCGATTAGTATTACACAGAAGAAATCCATTATAGAAACTAATACAATTAGATCAGCTCTTCATAGAAAAACTTGGGATTTTCGATCCCAGATAAGATCGGTTCAGGATCATGGGATCCTTTTCTATCAGATAGGAAGGGCTGTTACACAAAATGTACTTCTAAGTAATTGCCCCATAGATCCTATATCTATCTATATGAAGAAGAAATCATGTAAGGGAGGGGATTCTTATTTGTACAAATGGTACTTCGAACTTGGAACGAGCATGAAGAAATTCACGATACTTCTTTATCTTTTGAGTTGTTCTGCCGGATCGGTCGCTCAAGATCTTTGGTCTTCATCCAGACACGATGAAAAAAATTGGATCACTTCTTATGGATTCGTTGAGAATGATTCTGATCTAGTTCATGGCCTATTACTATTATTACTATTAGAAGTAGAAGGCGCTCTGGCGGGATCCTCACGGACAGAAAAATATTGCAGTCAGTTTGATAATAATCGAGTGACATTACTTCTTCGGTCCGAACCAAGGAATCAGTTAGATATGATGCAAAATGGATCTTGTTCTATCGTTGATCAGAGATTTCTATATGAAAAATACGAATCGGAGTTTGAAGAAGGGGAAGGGGCCCTTGATCCGCAACAGATAGAGGAGGATTTCTTCAATCACATAGTTTGGGCTCCTAGAATATGGCGCCCTTGTGGCAATCTATTTGATTGTATCGAAAGGCCCACGGAATTGGGATTTCCCTATTGGACTGGGTCATTTCGGGGCAAATGGATCATTTATCATAAAGAGGATGAGCTTCAAGAGAATGATTCGGAGTTCTTGCAGAGTGGAACCATGCAGTACCAGACACGAGATAGATCTTCCAAAGAACAAGGCTTTTTTCGAACAAGCCAATTCATTTGGGACCCTGCGGATCCATTCTTTTCCCTATTCAAAGATCAGCCCTATGTCTCTGTGTTTTCACGTCGAGAATTCTTTGCAGATGAAGAGATGGGGCTTATTGCTTCCCAAACAAATCCTCCTACATCTATATATAAACGCTGGTTCATCAAGAATACGCAAGAAAAGCACTTCGAATTGTTGATTCATCGCCAGAGATGGTTTAGAACCAATAGTTCATTATCTAATGGATCTTTCCGTTCTAATACTCTATCCGAGAGTTATCAGTATTTATCAAATCTGTTCCTATCTAACGGAACGCTATTGGATCAAATGACAAAGACATTGTTGAGAAATAGATGGCTTTTCCCGGATGAAATGAAACATTTGATTCATGTAACAGGAGAAAGATTCCCCATTACTTAGCCGTAAAGATATGTGCCCATGAAAAGGGGATGAAGTGGAACAGAATTGGCCGGATGGTAGAGTCGTGGAAACACTTGTTTCTTCCATCCTTTTGGCCTTAGCTCCATGGAACAATATGCTACTGCTGAAACATGGAAGGATTGAAATCTTAGATCACTATGTGTGGATGATATGAACTGCCTAAACAAGAATTCTTGAACGGCGAAAGAGCCTATTACTCGCTACATCAAACAATTTCTACTAATGAAACCATGTAAATCCATCGGAAAATACGCATGTCCGCTGAAATGGTTGTTGCTATCTGCTCCAATA